TCTTGAAATAGCCGAAGCTAATTTGAGAAAAGCTGAAGGAAAGAGACAAATAATTGAGGCAAATCTAGCTCTCCGACGAGCGAGGACAAGACTAGAGGCTGTCAATGTGATTTCCTAACTAGTTGGTGCCTTCGAATAATAAAAAGAAGTTCTGTTTCGAAGCCTATTTTTTTGATAGGATTCTGTCGAGTCCATCCAATCAAGCAGAATCCTATTTTGCTACAACTTTGCTACAACGAAATGAAAAAAAAAAGAATCAAAAAGATAGAAAATCAATAAAAAAAAAGAGGGTCGGTCGAAAAACTTATTAGGTACCGTTAACTCCAGTATCTAATAAGTTCTACCTACTATTGGATTTGAACCAATGACTCCCGCCGTATGAAAGCAATACTCTAACCACTGAGTTAAGTAGGTCATTTATCATCCCAAAGATAACCAAATGGAACCCATGCCATCGATGGATTATAAATATCATATTACTTATGAGCAATACTAATACAAGAAATCCCACTCAAAAATGGAGGATGGTGCATCATAGAATATTCATCTTGACAAGAAATTATCTACATGATAAAATATGTATCACAAGCACTAAGGGCTATAGCTCAGTTGGTAGAGCACCTCGTTTACACGCGCGCCAATGTTTTTCAGGGGGGTCCATCATACAACTAAAAATGCATCTTATTGAGAAATCGATGTCTTACTCCATAACTGTGAGAGAACAGTAGCCTGACAAAAGGTTCGGTCTGATTTGGTGCCCCTTTAGGTACCAAAGAGACCCCATACATTGATTTGAGATATTGATAAGGTCAATACCAGTCCATTCAATGCTAGGCATAATGAGTATAAGGCCCTCAAAAAATCTCTTTTCGTCCTATGAACTTTAAGGTGTAGGAAGTTTCATATTTTCTTTTTTAAGCCGAACGATAGAGACTTCATTTAACTTAGGTTGATCTAGGCCAGAGGCAGACCTACGTCAAGATAACCCACCTTTGAAACACTTTGGTAGTGCTCCTGGATCAGAATCCCAAATAATGAATCAGGGCACATGGAGCCATCTCCTTAATCTTATTTTTGCAAATATGGTAGACTGGCTGATATTTCTATCAGTTAATGAAAGAGCCCAATGCAAAAAAAATGCGTGTTGGGTCTTTGAAACAGTTCAGATCATTTTGATAATAATAAGTTTGATCTGTTTTACCGAGAAGGTCTACGGTTCGAGTCCGTATAGCCCTAGAGCCCTAATAAACTCACTCACGGGAATCGTTTAAAGCAGAACAGAAAACTTAAAAAAAAGGGATTGAATCGATATTTATCCAATCGTGACCAGCCTTTCGTCATTAATCTTCGGAGGGAAATTCCAGATGAAATTTCCTGTCCACAGTTAAGTTAGTGATACTCCTTTTGTTTGGTATACCTAATCCTAATGAATTAAAGAAGTCAAAATCATGATACGAAGTCGGTTAAAAACTTCAAAGATTAATTCAAATAGATCTAGGGCCTGCTGTATTTGTGGACAAGCCAAAGTTTTTTGAAAAATGAATCTCTAAAAATGAATCTCTTTGGTAAGTTTCATTGTCAACAATGTCAAATAGTCTTTTTCTTCGTATACCTTACCTAGACCTATTGAAGCACAAACCAAAGGGGATGGTCTTCTTTTTCTGTATTCAATCAAGATAAACCCCTTAATAACAATAACTAAATAAATCTAAATTAACTAAATAAATCTAAATAAATAAAAAAATCTAAAGAATAGACCAACACTAAGGTATTCGAAATCGAAATACCTATCCATTCTTTTCTCTTACATTTGAATACTTGTTTGTTCTATTCTAAATCACTAAGAAAAAAACGACAAACTTCGGATTCTATTCCTAAAAAAAATCGAAATCTCTAAAGAATTTCGAATAATATAATAATATATAGAATTTGAATAAAGAATAAGTTCGAAATTCTAAACACAAAATAAGAATTCTATTTTCTTTTTATTTGGAACTAGCTTTAGCAAGAAAGCTAAGTGAAAACAAGAGAGTTTGTATAAAAGTAATAGTTAAAGTTATACTAACTAATCGAAATAAAAAGAAATCAAAATGAAGTAGACTGGAAATAGGATTCCAGTCAAGTCAGTCGATGAATCTTGAAATGAGATATGCCCCGCAAAAAACAAAGGAAACTAGATGGTTTGGTCAAAATGAATTTTTGGCTAAACAGTTATGGATGACTTGACAATTTCAATTCGAATCGACCCATCCGGTATATTTTCCACGTTCATAGGAGTGCATCTATGTTTTTGCTTTACGAATATGATATTTTTTGGGCATTTCTAATAATCTCAAGCCTTATTCCCATTTTGACATTTTTCATTTCCGGGATTTTAGCCCCGATTAGGAAAGGGCCAGAGAAACTTTCTAGTTATGAATCGGGTATAGAACCAATGGGCGACGCTTGGTTCCAATTTCGAATCCGTTATTATATGTTTGCTCTTGTTTTTGTTGTTTTT